GAAGACCAATATAATTATTGGGTTTCTACTAATGAACAAAAAAAGTACAACTTGAAAAATGAATTAATAAGTCGAATCGAAGGTTTCGAAAAAGGATTCCTTGTTCTCGATATGTTTGAAAAAAGGACTAGATTCTATAATGATGAAAATGAACAAGAATGCCTGCCCAAAATGTATGATCCTTTTTTGAACGGACCCTATCGAGGAACATTTATAGAGGATTCTATAGAGGATTCTATAGAGGATTCTATAGAAATGTTTTGCATAAATAAAATGAATGACCCACTTCCTAATAATTATAATTCTCGAGAATTTGAACATCAAAAGAATCCGATAGAAGAAGAAATAGAAGAAATAAGTGAAATAGAAGAAGAAATAGAAGAAATAAGTGAAATAGAAGAAATAAGTGAAATAGAAGAAGAAATAGAAGAAATAAGTGAAATAGAAGAAATAAGTGAAATAGAAGAAATAAGTGAAATAGAAGAAATAAGTGAAATGGTTTCTCAATGGTCATACAAATTGGACGACGCCGAGGATTTGGAGGAGCAGGCGGAAGCGAAAGCGAAAGCGAAAGCGAAAGCGGAAGAGGAAGAGGAAGAGGAAGAGGAAGAGGAAGATAAAGATAAAGATAAAGATAAAAAAAAGGAAGAGGAAGAGGAAGATCCTGATATTCGCCCAAGAAAAGCCAAACGTGTGGTAATTTTTAATAATAAGGATCTAAAGGCCAATTCTGATACTACTAATACTACTACTAGTAAGAAGAAGAATGCCCAAGATAAAAAAGAGAAAAAAGATAAAAAAGATGAGGAAGACGAGGAAGAACTGGCTTTGATACGTTACTCTCAACAATCAGATTTTAGTCGGGATCTCATAAAAGGATCCGTGCGTGCTCAAAGACGCAAAATAGTTATTTCTGAAATGTTTCAAGCAAATGTGCATTCCCCACTTTTTTTGGATCGAATAGACAAAACATTTTTTGTTTCTCCTTTTGATATTTCTAAAATTACAAATATAATTTTTAGGAACTGGGTTGGTAGAGAATCAGAATTTCAAATTTCTGATTTTGAGGAGGAAAAAGCAAACGAAAAATACGAAAAAGACAAAAAAGACAAAAAAGACAAAAAAGACAAAAAAGACAAAAAAGACAAAAAAGACAAAAAAGACAAAAAAGACAAAAAAGACAAAAAAGACAAAAAAGACAAAAAAGACAAAAAAAAGGAAGAAGAGGAAGAAGAAAAAGATCGCCGGAGAATAATATCCGAAACTTGGGATGCCCTTATGTTTACTCAAATAATAAGAGGGTCGATGTTAGTAACCCAATCTTTTCTTAGAAAAAACATCGTATTACCTTTATTGATAATAGCTAAAAATGTAGGCCGTATGTTATTATTCCAATTCCCCGAGTGGTACGAAGATTTTAAGGCATTGAATAAAGAAATGCATATTAACTGCACCTACAACGGTGTTCCATTATCAGAAACAGAATTTCCTAAAGATTGGTTAGCAGACGGGATTCAGATAAAGATTCTATATCCTTTCTGTTTGAAACCTTGGCAAGGAGCTAAAATGAAAGTACGGTCTGGTCATAGAGATTCAATGAAAGAAAAAAAAAACAAAAATTGTTTTTTAACAATATGGGGAAAGGAAGCGAAAGTTCCCTTTGGTTCTCCCCGAAAACGATTTTCTTTTTTTAAACCCATTTCTCAAGAAATCGACAAAACAATTAGAAAGGTTCAAAATCAATTTTCTATATTTATATTTATATTTCTAAGATTTTTAAAAGAAAGAATAAAATGGGCTTTACTAATTTCAAAAGTAATAAAAGTAATAATAAAAGTAATAAAAGTATGGATCATAAAAATAGCTCAAGTTGGAAAACGAATAATGAAAGAACTTGAAAAAATCACCCTAATTTTTTTATTTCTATTTATGAAGAGGAAAGTGAAAGTATATGAACCAAATCAAAATGGAAAAGATTTCCAAATCAATAATAAAATGAATAATGAATCGACCATTCAAATTCGATCCATGAATTGGACAAATTATTCACTCACGGAGAAAAAAAGGAAAGACCTTTCTGATAGGATAATTACAATCAGGAATCAAATAGAACAAATTACAAAAGACAAGAAAAAAAGAGTTCAAACTTATGATGATAAAAGATTGGAATACCCAAAATATATTTGGCAGCTATTTAAAAGAAACAATATCCGATTAATACGAAAATTTCATTATTTTATGAAATTTTTCATTGAAAAAATATACATCGATATCTTCCTATGTACAATTAACATTCCAAGGATCCATGCACAACTTTTCTTTGAATCAAAAAATAAAATTCTAAATAAATCCATTTACAACGATGAAATAAATCAAGAAGGAATTGATGAAACAATTCAAAATACAATGAACTTTATTTCGACTGTAAAAAAGTTAGTTTCTAATACGAATACTAATATTAGTGATAATAATTTCAATAGTTATTTTGACTTATCTTCCTTGTCACAAGCATATGTATTTTACAAATTTTCACAAACCCCATTATTTAACAAGTATAACTTGAGATCCGTACTTCAAGATCGGGGTACCTATCATTATCTTAGGGGAGAAATAAAGGATTATTGTATAAAACGAGGAATATTTGATTACAAATCAAGGCATAAGAAAATGAAAAAGTCTGGAATGAATGAATGGAAAAACTGGTTAAAGGGTCATGATCAATACAATTTATCCCCGGCCAAATGGTCTCGATTGGAACCAAAAAAATGGCGAAGTAGAGTCAGCCGTATGATTAAAAACAAAGACTTAATGAAATTGGATTCAGATAAAAAAGAAAAAATTCATCATTACATGAAAGAAAATTATGATGCAGGGGATTCATTGACGAATCAAAATAAAAAAAACAAATTTAAAAAACATTACGGATATTATTTTTTTTCACATAAATATATGAATTATGGAGATAAGACGGACAAGAACTTATATATTTATGGATCAAAATTACAAGTAAATGGTCACCAAGAAATTCCTTATAATTTCAATACACGGAAACCCGACTTATTTTATGTATTGTTAAATATAGCAGTTGATGATTTTCTAAAAGAAAGATATATTATTGCTAAGGATAAAAATCTGGATAGAAAATATTTTAATTGTGGAATTTTCCATTTTTGTATTAGAAAGAATATCGATATCGATATTGAGACTTGGACCAATACTATTGAGACTTGGACCAATACGCATGTTGGCACTAAGATTAAGAAAAATACGAAAACTGAAACTCATAAGTATCACAAAATTCAAAAAAAAGATATTTCGATTCATGAAAAAATCAACCCACCCACACCCAATCAAAAAAGAAACTTTTTTGATTGGATGGGAATGAATCAAGAAAGATTATCTCGTAATCGGAACATATTAAATCGAACATTTTGGTTGTTTCCAGAATTTGTGCTACTTTTTGATACATATAAGATTAAACCATGGGTGATACCAATCAAATTACTTCTTTTAGATTTGTATGCAAATGAACATGGCAGCCACATATCATCCAATCAAAAAGAATATCTTGAATTAAAAAATTCCAACCAACAAAAAAACGAACAACAGAGCCAAATAGGTCTTGGCTCAGATCTACGAAAAAAAAAAGATGTTGAAAAACATGACGTTAAATCTGACGTTGAAAAAGAGGGAGAGACAAAAAAAGATGTTGAAAAACATGACGTTAAATCTGACGTTGAAAAAGAGGGAGAGACAAAAAAAGATGTTGAAAAACATGACGTTAAATCTGACGTTGAAAAAGAGGGAGAGACAAAAAAAGAAATGAATTTGTTCCTGAAAAAATTTTTTTATTTTCAATTAAAATGGGTTGACCCCTTCAATCAATTAATGTTTAATAATCTTAAGGTGTATTGTTTCCTACTTAGACTGCCAGATATAAACAAACAAATTTGGATATCCTCGGTTAAAAGAAGAGAGATGCATATGGATATGATATTGATGACGAATAAGGACGTTATTCCAGAATTACTAAAAAAAGGAATTTTTATTATCAAATCAATTCGTTTATTTATAGAATGGGATGAGCAATTTATTATCTATCAAACCATAAGTATTTCATTGGCGGATAAGAGTGAAAACCAAAATGAAACTAATGGAAAATGCATAAAAAAAAGAGATGTTGAGAAGAAGAATTTCGACAGATCCATTGCACAACATAGCAATATTCTTGTGAATAGAAAAAAAAAGAATTCGAATTTCCTTATTCCAGAAAATATTCTATCTACTAAACGTCGTAGAGAATTGCGAATTCGAATTCTTTTAAATTCCCGGAATTGGAATATTGTGGATATAAATCCAGTGTTTTTCAACGAAAACAAGATGAGAAACTGTGGACAATTTTTGAATGAAGACAGGTATCTTAATACAGATGTAAATAACATTAATATTAATACAGATGTAAATAACATTTTAAAATTAAAATTGCTTCTTTGGCCGAATTATCGATTAGAAGATTTAGCTTGTATGAATCGCTATTGGTTTAATACCAATAACGGCAGTCGTTTCAGTATGTTAAGGATACATATGTATCCACAATTTAGAATTAGTTAATGGTATATTGCTTGGATATCACATATTTGATAGATTCCGAAAGATGTACGCATAGGTTGCGTTACATTTTGGTACATGATACTAATTTAATGGCATATCAATTCAATTGGTTCTAGGAATAATAAATGGGCAGAATAGAATGTTCTTAGACACAAAGAAATAATTATCTTTCGTAAATGTATTTTCTCTCTTTCTATCCAAATCCCATTCGATTTTTTGAAAATCGAATGGGATTTGGATAGAATCAAAAAGTAGTATATGAATAAATCTACGCTTTTGCGTATACCAGATGAAAATGACTGGAATAATCATAATATAAATATAATAACATAATATAAATATAATAATTATTATTCCTGATCGGTAAAATCTATAAAATAAAAAGAAAGAAAACGGAAAAATATGTTATGGTAAAAAATTCATTCATCCCAGCTATTCAACAAGAAGAAAAAGAAGAAAACAACAAAGGGTCTGTTGAATTTCAAGTATTCAATTTCACCAATAAGATACGGAGACTTACTTCGCATTTGGAATTGCACAAAAAAGATTTTTTATCGCAAAGGGGTCTACGAAGAATTCTGGGAAAACGTCAACGGTTGCTGGCTTATTTGTCAAATAAAAATAGAGTACGTTATAAGAAATTAATTAGTCAGTTGGATATTCGGGAGTCTAAAATTTGGATATGAATATTCGTTTGAATTTTTTTTAGTTATTATATTATATTAAAAATTTTTCTAAGCCTCGTTTTGAGCAATTCATGGAATACTGAATTAGGGAAGAAAGGATATGACTGTACCGGCCACAAGAAAAGATCTCATGATAGTCAATATGGGTCCTCACCACCCATCAATGCATGGTGTTCTTCGACTAATTGTTACTCTCGATGGTGAAGATGTTATTGACTGTGAACCCATATTGGGCTATTTACACAGAGGGATGGAGAAAATAGCGGAAAACCGAACAATTATACAATATCTGCCATATGTAACACGTTGGGATTATTTAGCTACTATGTTTACAGAAGCAATAACGGTAAATGCACCAGAACAGCTGGGAAATGTTCAAGTACCTCAAAGGGCCAGCTATATCAGAGTAATTATGTTAGAGCTGAGTCGTATAGCTTCTCATTTGTTATGGCTTGGACCTTTTATGGCGGATATCGGTGCACAGACTCCCTTTTTCTATATTTTTAGAGAGAGAGAATTGCTATATGATCTATTCGAAGCTGCCACAGGTATGCGAATGATGCATAATTATTTCCGTATCGGAGGAGTAGCTGCTGATCTACCTCATGGTTGGATAGATAAATGTTTGGATTTCTGCGATTATTTTTTAACAGAAGTTGTTGAATATCAAAAACTTATTACACGGAATCCCATTTTTTTGGAACGAGTTGAAGGAGTGGGCATTATTGGTGGAGAGGAAGCAATAAATTGGGGCTTATCAGGACCAATGTTAAGGGCTTCCGGGATCCAATGGGATCTTCGTAAAATTGATCATTATGAATGTTACAATGAATTAAATTGGGAAGTCCAATGGCAAAAAGAAGGAGATTCATTAGCTCGTTATTTAGTACGAATCGGTGAAATGAGGGAATCTATAAAAATTATTCAACAGGCTCTCGAAGGAATTCCCGGAGGACCCTATGAGAATTTAGAAGTTCGGCGCTTTAATAGTGCAAAAAATTCCGAATGGAATGATTTTGAATATAGATTCATTAGTAAAAAACCTTCACCCAATTTTGAATTGTCGAAACAAGAGCTTTATGTAAAAGTAGAAGCCCCAAAAGGGGAATTAGGAATTTATTTGATAGGGGATAATAGTGTTTTTCCCTGGAGATGGAAAATTCGTCCACCAGGTTTCATCAATTTGCAAATTCTTCCCCAGATAATTAAAAGAATGAAATTGGCTGATATCATGACGATACTGGGTAGTATAGATATCATTATGGGAGAAGTTGATCGTTGAAATGATAATTGGCGCGACAGAAGTACAAGCTATCAATTCTTTTTCTAAATCAGAATCGTTAAAAGAAATCTATGGATTCGGCTGGCTCTTTGTCCCCGTTTTGACCCTTATACTGGGAATTACTGTAGGGGTACTAGTAATTGTATGGTTAGAAAGAGAAATATCCGCAGCGATACAACAACGTATTGGACCTGAATATGCCGGCCCGTTGGGAATTCTTCAAGCTCTAGCAGACGGGACTAAACTACTTTTTAAAGAGGACCTCCTCCCATCTAGAGGAGATATTCGTTTGTTTAGTGTCGGACCGTCTATAGCAGTCATATCAATTTTACTAAGTTATTTAGTAATTCCTTTTGGGTATCGACTTGTTTTAGCCGATCTCAGTATAGGTGTTTCTTTATGGATCTCTATTTCAAGTATTGCTCCCATCGGGCTTCTTATATCAGGATATGGATCGAATAATAAATATTCCTTTTCAGGTGGTCTACGAGCTGCTGCTCAATCTATTAGTTATGAAATACCATTAACTCTATGTGTATTATCAATATCTCTACGTGTGATTCGTTGGAACATAAACTTTGACCTCTCCCAGAAATGAAATAAAGGAAAGAAGGTGAATGTATTGAATAGATATCTTCATTTTTTATTTTTTATTCATTCAATTCAGATCGATGAGTTAAACCAAATAGTTATATGAGTGAAAGAAAACAGCTTTTCAATTTGTAGTAAGAGGATAAAATCTCATTCCCTATATACAAGAAAAAAGTGACAGAAAACATAAGCAGTGAAAACTGTTTATCCCAAGATTTTTTGATTAGTCATCATATCTTGAAGCGGATGCAAAAGATCAACTGTATGGAGTTTCTATTACTGTACTTGTATATATTACCTTACCATAACCATAGCAGGGATCAATCAAAAATCAGTGAACAGTTAGGAACACCAAGATACACAAAGGATTAGTAATAGATAATGTAAGGTATAAAAAAAATAGGTATTTTCACATAAAAACGAATCATAATAGGGGCTTTAAGTTGGTAGAAACGATCAAGCAGTACTTCCCCACGATTTCGATCTAGAGTATGCTCCTATTCACTGAATAAATAAATTACTATCAAGAACGAATTAATCCCTTTATTTATTTTTAAATAGTACTTTTTTTTTTCTGAGAAAGAAGAACAGGAATAAAAGAAATAGAATGCAATAAATAATAGAATAAAAAAAAAGATCTTTATTTATTTTTTACTCCATATATAGCCATACATGTGGAATTCTGATTATTTATGATTCATGAACTAGTGACTAATTCTTTCTATCTATTTATTTTTATAACGAGTATTTTATTGAAGGATTCAATTATTACCAAAACCAAACAAAGATTCATTTAAATTATAAGGGATGAGATCAATTCGGAAGCACCTTTTTCTAGCCGACAGAATTACATGGGTCTAATTTTTTGGACTCTCCGATGTATTTTTATTGTATCCACTATCCACGGATACCTTACCGAACAGGTCCTTACATTTATTTGTGTCCATAGAGAAGCCGTATGAGGTAAAAATCTCATGTACGGTTTTGGAATAGTGATGAGAACAGTGATGTTATTATCAACTATAATTATCTAACAGTTCAAGTACAGTTGATATAGTTGAGGCACAGTCAAAATACGGTTTTTGGGGGTGGAATCTGTGGCGGCAACCTATAGGGTTTATAGTTTTTATAATTTCTTCTCTTGCGGAATGTGAGAGATTGCCCTTTGATTTACCAGAAGCGGAGGAGGAATTAGTAGCAGGTTATCAAACTGAATATTCAGGTATAAAATATGGTTTATTTTACGTTGCTTCTTACCTAAATCTTTTAGTTTCTTCATTATTTGTAACAGTTCTTTATTTAGGGGGGTGGAATTTATCTATTCCGTACATATCCATTCCGGAACCTATCGGAACAAATGGAGTCTTGGGAATGACAGTTGGTATCTTTATTACATTAGCTAAAGCTTATTTGTTTCTGTTCATCTCTATCACAACAAGATGGACTTTACCTAGGATGAGAATGGATCAGCTATTAAATCTTGGATGGAAATTTCTTTTACCTATTTCTCTAGGTAATCTATTATTGACAACTTCTTTCCAACTTGTTTCACTATAAATACAAAGAATACGATAACGATATTCTATACTCATAACCTCTCTTAAACAAGAAAAAAAAAACATCAATTTATTCATCGATATATACAATATGTTTCCTATGGTGACTAGGTTCATGAATTATGGTCAACAAACAATACGAGCCGCAAGGTACATTGGTCAAAGTTTCGTAATTACCTTATCCCACACAAATCGTTTGCCTATAACTATTCAATATCCTTATGAAAAATCTATCACATCAGATCGTTTCCGCGGTCGAATCCATTTTGAATTTGATAAATGTATTGCTTGTGAAGTATGTGTTCGTGTATGCCCTATAGATCTACCCGTTGTTGATTGGAGATTTGAAAGAGATATTAAAAAGAAACAATTGCTTAATTATAGTATTGATTTCGGTATTTGTATATTTTGTGGTAACTGTGTCGAATATTGTCCAACAAACTGTTTATCAATGACTGAAGAATATGAACTTTCTACTTATGATCGTCACGAATTGAATTATAATCAAGTTGCTTTGGGTCGGTTACCAATGTCAGTAATTGGAGATTACACAATTCAAACCGTTATGAATTCGACCCAAAGCAAAATATACAAAGAAAAATCCCTCGATTCAAGAACAATTACCAATTCCTAAGATATTGTTTTGATATTCTGATAGAAAGGATACAAGCTTTTTTTATTTTGGTTAGTCAGTTACTATAAATAATAACTATTAATTGTTGAGGATCATTCTTTGATTTAAACTGAGAATTTCTTTTTTTTCGTGATGATTTCCAAATATCAAATGGAAACTACTCTTTTCTAGGATGAAAAAAAAAAATGGGGTAAGTGCTTTTCCCTTCCTGGACTATTCAGTAAGGTCATGAAATCTTTAGACTTATTTATCTCTTATTTTATACATAATGGATTTATCTGGACCAATACATGAGATTCTTGTAGTATTTCTAGGAGCAGTTCTTATATTAGGGGGTCTAGGAGTAGTCTTATTTACTAATCCAATTTATTCTGCCTTTTCGTTGGGATTGGTTCTTGTTTGTATATCCTTATTATATATTCCATCGAATTCCTATTTTGTAGCTGCCGCGCAACTCCTTATTTATGTAGGAGCCATAAATGTCTTAATCATATTTGCTGTAATGTTCATGAATGGTTCGGAATATTCCAATGATTCCCGTCTTTGGACCATTGGAGATGGGGTTACGTCACTGGTTTGTATAAGTATTCTTTTTTCACTAATTACTACTATCCCAGATACGTCGTGGTACGGAATTCTTTGGACTACAAGATCAAACCAGATTCTAGAACAGGACTTAATAATTAACGTTCAACAAATTGGGATTCATTTATCAACAGATTTTTATCTTCCGTTTGAACTCATTTCTATAATTCTATTAGTTTCCTTAATAGGTGCAATTACTATGGCTCGTCAATAAAAAATAGTTATAATTCCAAAAAGTTTTAGAATTCTATTTTTTAAAAGTCTCAAGTTTTTAGTTAAAGCCATTACCAATACCTTCTTTTGCTCTGTAATTGTAATTGTAATTGTTCTATTATAGTCAATCGAATCATTCTAATTGTTGTTCATATTGAAATAAATCGAGATTGATGAGGAGTTAGTCGATGATGTTCGAGCATGTACTTTTTTTGAGTATCTATTTATTTTCTATTGGTATCTATGGATTAATCACAAGTCGAAACATGGTTAGAGCGCTTATGTGTCTTGAGCTTATACTAAATTCGGTTAATATAAATCTCGTAACATTTTCTGATTTATTTGATAGTCGCCAATTAAAAGGAGACATTTTCTCAATCTTTGTCATAGCTATTGCAGCTGCAGAAGCAGCTATTGGGTTAGCTATTGTTTCGTCGATCCATCATAACATAAAATCAACTCGTATCAATCAATCGAATTTGTTGAATAATTAGTCCTAATCATTCATTATATAAATATAAGAAAGAAAGACATATGAATTATTTATCATAATTCGATTAATATATATATATATATATATATATATATATATATATATATATTTCATAAATTATATATTTTTCATAAATATAAAATATTATTTCATATTTATGTGCGACTCATATGACTGTGATTGGTAAAACGTAAATCAAAATCTCTTGGTAGTTTATCATGAACAGATTTAGAAATATATTCATTCTAAAAAATTTATATAAATTACTGATTCATCTGGTATCTACAATATAAATATATAATTCATTTACTACTGATTTTATCATACCAGATCGAAAATTCTTTATGTTCAAAACTTTAATTTTTAGTTTCAATGTCACATTCAGTCAAAATTTATGATACATGTATAGGGTGTACTCAATGTGTACGAGCCTGCCCCACGGATGTATTGGAAATGATACCTTGGGACGGATGTAAAGCTAAACAAATTGCTTCCGCGCCAAGAACCGAGGATTGTGTAGGTTGTAAGAGATGTGAATCCGCTTGCCCAACAGATTTTTTGAGTGTCCGTGTTTATTTATGGCATGAAACAACTCGCAGCATGGCTCTATCTTATTGATTGATACGTTACAAAAAACTCCACTTGAATCATTTGATTCCCCTTTACCGACAAAAGCCCCTACTCTAGAACATAGATTCTGAGCACGGTCTTTTCTGGTCAAAGCGTATCTTGTCTTTATCACGAGTTATTTTCCTTGGTTAACACTACTTGTTGTTTTGCCGATATTTGCGGGTTCTTTAATTTTTATTCCCCCTATGAGGGGGAATAAGGTGTTTCGGTGGTATACCATATGTATATGTTTATTAGAACTCCTTCTAACGACTTATGCATTTTGTTACCATTTCCAATTGGATGATCCATTAATCCAATTGGAAGAAGATTTTCGATGGATAAAAATTTTTGATTTTCACTGGAGATTGGGAATTGATGGACTTTCCATAGGACCTATTTTATTGACAGGATTTATCACCACTTTAGCTACTTTAGCAGCTTGGCCAGTTACTCGAAATTCGCGATTGTTCTATTTCCTGATGTTAGCAATGTACAGTGGTCAAATAGGATCATTTTCTTCTCGAGACCTTTTACTTTTTTTCATCATGTGGGAGTTAGAATTAATTCCTGTTTACTTACTTTTATCCATGTGGGGAGGAAAGAAACGTTTGTACTCGGCTACAAAGTTTATTTTGTACACTGCAGGGAGTTCTATTTTTCTCTTAATAGGAGTTCTAGGTATGGGTTTATATGGTTCCAATGAACCAACATTAGATTTTGAAAGACTAGCTAATCAATCATATCCTATGGCATTGGAAATAATATTCTATTTTGGTTTCCTTATTGTTTATGCTGTCAAATCACCGATTATACCCCTACATACATGGTTACCAGATACCCATGGAGAGGCACATTACAGTACATGTATGCTTCTAGCCGGAATCTTATTAAAAATGGGAGCATATGGATTGATTCGGATAAATATGGAATTGTTACCCCATGCTCATTCTATATTTTCTCCCTGGTTTGTGATAGTGGGAACAATGCAAATAATCTATGCAGCTTCAACCTCTTTCGGTCAACGCAATTTTAAAAAGAGAATAGCCTATTCCTCCGTATCGCACATGGGTTTCACAATTATAGGAATTGGTTCTATAACCGGCATGGGACTAAATGGAGCCATTTTACAAATGCTTTCCCATGGATTTATTGGTGCTGCACTTTTTTTCTTGGTGGGAACGAGTTGTGATAGAATACGTCTTGTTTATCTCGACGAAATGGGGGGGATATCAATCCCAATGCCAAAAATATTTACCATGTTCAGTAGTTTCTCGATGGCTTCTCTTGCATTGCCAGGAATGAGTGGTTTTGTTGCAGAATTAGTAGTATTATTTGGGATAATTACCAGCTCAAAATTTCTTTTGGTGCCAAAAGTGCTAATTATCTTTTTAATGGCAATTGGAATGATATTAACTCCTATTTATTTATTATCTATGTTACGTCAGATGTTCTATGGATACAAGCTATTCAATGTTCCAAACTCTAATTTTTCCGATTCTGGACCACGAGAACTATTTATTTCGATCTGTATCTTTCTACCCGTAATAGGGATTGGTATTTATCCGGATTTTGTTCTCTTGTTATCAGTTGACAAGGTACAAGCTATTCTATCTAATTATTTTTATAGATAGTTTTCATTAATGAAACAAAAAGTCTTATAATTCTTTAATTTTTAAAATCGTTCGCTGTAGAATGCAAAAGAAAAAAAAAATGAAGTTAATTAAGATTTTAATGAGATGCCTCTAGAGTTTTTGAGAACCATTTGACTCAAAGAGTCAAATGGTTCTCAAAAACTCTAACAAGCTTTCGTTATATATGAGACAATCTTCTTATGTATTCTTCATGTAGTTTATTCAATTAGAGTTATGTTAATGTGAATGACCCATAACTATGTAGACCTATTCCTAATAAATTAATCCCAAAATAGCATATCCAAATTATAAGAAATCCTATAGAAGCTACAAGTGCCGAATTTATATCTCGGAAACTTTGATTTGTTCTAGTATGCGAATAAATCGCGAATATGGTCCAAGTAATAAATGCCCAAGTTTCCTTGGGGTCCCAATTCCAATAAGATCCCCATGTCTCATTAGCCCATACTGCTCCGGAAAGAATGCCCATAGTTAAAAAGGTAAACCCCAAACTAATGACACGCGAACTCCAATAATCCAAACGCTGAGTCAATTGATATTTGTAATAATTTCGAAATGAAAGAAAAGAAGTGTTTTTTAAAACACTTCTTTTTTTATTCAAGTATTCGATTTCACCAACGAAAAATTTCTTAATTAAGAAGTGTTTTCTTTTCAAAAAAATATTGATGTTTTTTCGAAATGTAATGACTAGAAGAGCGACTGATAATAATGATCCACATAAAAGAGCTGCATAGCTCAATAACATCATACTTACGTGCATCATTAACCACTGAGATTGTAGGGCGGGTACTAATATTGCGGATTGATGCATTTCCGTTAAAAGACCCGACGTGGCGAAACCTTGGGTAAAAATAGCACTTGGTGCGGTTATTGCGCTTAAATCATTTTTTGTGTTCTGTATCTTAATCTTAGAAATCATATGCATAATGGAGAAACTCCATGAAAGGAAAATTAATGATTCGTATAAATTACTTAATGGGAAATGCCTTGAATAAATCCAACGAATAACTAATAATCCTGTTATAGAGAAAAAGGTGGCTATCATTCCTTTTTCTGACGAATCGCGCAATCCCACGATTTCGTGGACTAATAAGGTCATCAAATGAATCATAATTACCATTAAAATGATCGAAAAAGAGATATGAGTTAATATATGTTCTAAAGTCACAAATATCATAAAAAGGAGGAGCCCCATTACAGAATTAAAATCGGGAATTAAATACATTATAGGATCCATTATGTCCCTTCTTTTAGGGGATGCCGCCACTCGGACTCGAACCGAGATGCTCTAGCACTGCTTCCTAAGAGCAGCGTGTCTACCGATTTCACCATGGCGGCTTACTTTAAATAATAATAAATAATAGTCAGTTCATGTTGAATCGTCGAGATTCCAGAATTGCATATAGTTTAGAAAACTTGATGAGAATCGATGAATAAAGCTCGTTTTCATTTGAAATTCATATGTGAATTTAAATAATCCTTAGTTAGTATCGCTGTGGGGTTCATTTTTAACAATCAACTTTCACATACTAGAAACTGAGTTCTCCTGGAACAGATAGAACTCAAAATTGTCCCTTTTTCTATGTTTTTTTTTAGAAAACCATTTTTTTATGACAATTCGTTTATTTCATGGATTTCTAAAAAAAAAAAAAACATAGAAATAGAATTGCATATGTATCACAATCAAATCACTAAATCAAAGGAAATTTTCTAACAATTTCAATACCTTAGTATTATTAATAATACTATTAGTTGTAGTTGTGTCCATAATTTATAATTTATGATACCATTTACTAAATTACTAAATCTAATTGGGTCCTGGGCTATACATATAAGAAAAGAGTTTCAATCTCTCAATTAACTTTTGGAAAAGTTAAAAAAGTTAATTGAGAGATTGAAAAAAAAAAAATAATAATAAATAATAAAAATATCGCGAGTTAACATTAACTTCAAAATGAAAAAATAATGAGTGTATTATAATGAAAACTAAAATAATACTTATCTTATAGAGACCAAGAGATGGAAAAATTCTTATTCTACATACCACAGCAGCTAGTTCTAACTCATATTGAGGAGTTCAACACATTAGTTAATGTGAATCATTCATCTTGAATTCAAAAAGTTTCAATTCTTTATGGTATGTCGACTCAGATCATTTCAAGATTTTCTTTTATTATTTATTTACGGCAAAAAAAAACTTTTAGAGCGCCCGGTGGAAACAGATTTAGCTAAAGAAAGAGCTTTTACTGCAGTTAAATATCCCTTCTTCTTCCAAATATTTTTACGAATACGTTTCTTTGACAGAGAAATACGTTTTTTTGGAACCGCCATTCAAAAAGGAGTACTCATTTTTATCGTTGTATGTGAAAGACATGTATTGTTCAAATCAAAATAGACCATTCTTTTTAGTTATTATCCATAATTATCTTGTGGATAATAAATTTAATAACATAACATGCAAAATCTAAAAATACAAATAAGTATATGTGCCCATTATATATCGCATATATAGGGATATAAAAAAAAAAGGAAGAGAGTCTTATTTTTAAAATCCAAATAATTTTTTTTTTATTATTTATTTTATTTATTATTTATTTTATTTATTCCATTTTAAAAATTTAAATTTATTAATGATTAAGTTCAGCGTGCGATCCCTAGAATTTGAATTCTAATTTAATTAGAATTAGTCGTTAATCTCTTAAACAAGACATTCCATTATCGGAGAAAGATAACCTTAGTCCATTTTTGAGTTCAGTTCTATATGAAGTAAGGAGTATCATAATACTTCCAAGAAACATAAGTTTTCCTTATTGGAATCCAATCAATTAGCTCTTATTAGATAATTACTCAAATTCAATTAATTAGAATAACTAAGGTACCCTTTTATTGATTCGAATTAGTAATGGATACTATGACCCACATTCGAATTAAACACTGTTTTTGGTATAACTCTTTTTCCTTACTATATTATATGGTTATAACTCACCAGAATATAATAGTAAATATAATAGTAATAGTAGTAGTAGTAGAATGTAGTAGTAGTAGAATGTTGATTTCTTTTATTATTGTTCCTCTCGAAAGAGGTAAGAATTGGTGAATCGGAAACAATAATAAAAAAAAAATGAAATTTGTTTTTTATGGAACATACATATCAATATGCATGGATAATACCCTTTCTTCCACTTACAGTTACTATATCAATAGTATTTGGACTTCTGATTATTCCCACAGCAACAAAAAATCTTCATCGTATGTGTGCTTTTATTAGTATTTTAATGCTAAGTATAACTATGGCGTTTTCGGCTAATCTGTCTCTTCAGCAAATAAATGGAAGTTTTATTTATCAATATCTATGGTCTTGGACCATCAATAATGATTTTTCATTAGAGTTTGGATACTTGATCGATCCACTTACTTCGATTATGTCAATACTAATTACTACTGTGGGAATTATGGTTCTTATTTATAGTGACAACTATATGTCTCACGATCAAGGATATTTGAGATTTTTTGCTTATATGAGTTTTTCTAATACTTCCATGTTGGGATTAGTTACTAGTTCCAATCTGATACAAATTTATATTTTTTGGGAACTAGTGGGAATGTGTTCGTATTTATTAATAGGTTTTTGGTTTACACGACCAATTGCAGCAAGTGCTTGCCAAAAAGCTTTTGTAACTAATCGTGTAGGGGATTTTGGTTTATTATTAGGAATCTTAGGTTTTTATTGGATAACAGGCAGTTTTGAATTTCGGGATTTGTTCGAAATAGTAAAAAACTTGATCCATAATAATGAGGTCAATTCTTTATTTGCTACTCTGTGCGCATCTTTCTTATTCGTCGGCGCAATCGCGAAATCTGCACAATTTCCCCTTCATGTATGGTTACCTGATGCCATGGAGGGACCTACTCCTATTTCGGCTCTTATACACGCTGCTACCATGGTAGCAGCGGGGATTTTTCTTGTAGCTCGGCTTCTTCCTCTTTTCATAGTAATACCTTACATAATGAATCTAATATCTTTAATAGGCGTAATAACAGTATTATTAGGAGCTACTTTGGCTCTTGCTCAAGGAGACATTAAAAAAAGTTTAGCCTATTCTACAATGTCTCAATTGGGTTATATTATGTTAGCTCTAGGTATGGGTTCTTATCGAGCTGCTTTATTCCATTTAATCACTCATGCCTATTCTAAAGCTTTATTGTTTTTAGGATCCGGATCTATTATTCATTCAATGGAACCTATTGTTGGTTATTCACCAGATAAAAGTCAAAATATGGTTCTTATGGGCGGTTTAACAAAATATGTTCCAATTACAAGAATGACTTTTTTATTAGGTACACTTTCTCTTTGTGGTATTCCGCCTCTTGCTTGTTTTTGGTCCAAAGATGAAATTCTTAATGATAGTTGGTTGTATTCACCAATTTTCGCAATAATAGCTTGTTTCACAGCAGGATTAACTGGATTTTATATGTTTCGGATGTATTTACTTACTTTTGATGGACATTTGCGTGTTAATTTTAAAAATTACAGTAGTACTAAAAATGGATCGTTCTTTTTAATATCTCTATGGGGAAAAGACGA